TTTTTATTATATATATATATATTATTAAGTATATATTATTAAGAAAGGAATTAGGTTATCAAGTCAATAAAACCTCGGTTTACACTTCTTAAAAAAATGTTTTTTCTATTGGACTAAGAACGGTAAAGAAGAATCGGTAAGCCGACGAATTAGACATCCTCAAATCAAAAGTCCTCACTATGGGTTATTTTTTTATCAATGAGAGGAGGCTAAAACGACTATTTTTTCATATATTTATGATGAAACAAAAGGATTCGCAAATAATAGTGCTAATGCTACAACCAATCCATAAATTGTTAAAGCTTCCATAAAAGCCAGACTAAGTAATAAAGTACCTCGTATCTTTCCCTCCGCTTCGGGCTGTCTTGCGATACCTTCTACAGCTTGGCCTGCAGCAGTACCTTGACCCACTCCAGGGCCAATAGAAGCAAGTCCTACGGCCAATCCAGCAGCAATAACGGAAGCAGCAGAAATCAGTGGATTCATGAGAAATAAATTACTAAAAATAAAATTATAAATAATCGTTAGTTAATAAATAATACTAATCAACCAATGTTTAATTATTCCATCGCAATTATCCAGTCGTTTTGTATAATTAATAACTCTTAAAAATATGATTTATGATAGAATCATCAGAACGACGTCGTCGATCTTTATTTTTTTCTATACTTCTCAATCAAGTCTCTAAAGAACCCATCAATTTATTCCATAACCGACTACTGATAATTAATAATTAAAGGTGTATTCATCATATATGAAATTCAATAATATTCGATCTAGAATCATTTTTTATTTTCGAAACATCCACAAAATTTGGCTTTTTGATAAAGTAGTAAAGGTATTGATGATTCATTATAAATCTGAAAAAAATATCTTTTTCGTACTTTATTTAGATTACTCGAGAGAGAAAAAAATAAATTAATATACTTGTTACCCAGGTCAATTCTCTTGACCGTTATTGTATTCACTATAAGAATAAAAAAAAAAATATAAAAAATACTATAAATTATATTATACTATAGTAGAAAAAACTAGTCAATGATGAACCTCCAGAGATTCGCCTATATAAGCCGCGGCTAAAGTTGAAAAAATAAGAGCTTGAATACCACTTGTAAATAATCCAAGGAACATGAGAGGTATTGGAATCACTAAAGGTACTAAAGAAACAAGAACAACAACGACTAATTCATCCGCTAATAGATTCCCGAAAAGTCGAAAACTAAGGGATAAGGGTTTTGTAAAATCTTCTAAAATGTTAATGGGTAAAAGGAGTGGAGTTGGTTGAATGTATTTACTGAAATAACCTAATCCTTTTTTGCTAAGTCCCGCATAGAAATATGCTACTGACGTGAGTAAAGCTAAAGCAACAGTTGTATTTATATCATTCGTGGGTGCGGCTAACTCTCCATGAGGTAACTGTATGATTTTCCAAGGGAAAAGAGCCCCAGACCAATTCGAAACAAAAATAAATAGAAACATAGTTCCTATAAAGGGAACCCAAGTTACATATTCTTCTCCAACCTGAGTCAAACAAAGGTCTCGAATGAATTCAAGGATATATTCAAAGAAATTTTGACCATTAGTCGGAATCGTTTTTGGATTTCGAACAGCGAGTGTCACTGAACCTAATAAGATAGCAATTACAACCCAAGAAGTAAGAAGTACTTGGGCATGGACTTGGAAACTCCCTATTTGCCAATAGAAATGTTGGCCTACTTCAACACTCGATATATCATCATATATACCTTTTTTTAGGGTGTTGATGGCACATAATAGATTCATCATTATAGTAGTACTCTACAAATAGAACTTTCAAAGGGAATTATTTTGATTCAACTGTCTCTTTATCGATTTTTTGCATATTGGATGAATCGTTGTGAATTAATCAAATTCTCTTTTACTCTTTCTTTAATTTCAATAGTATTGAATTCATCCTGCATGAGGTTTCTGAAAAATAAGATATGAGAATCATCAAAGTTTTCTTAAGCGGCTAATTAAATGACCCTTTAGAATTGCAAATAAAAATTTGTTAAGAACAAATCGGATTGAAGCTATTGCGTCATCATTCGCCGGAATCGAAATATCCGCCAGGTCAGGGTCGCTATTTGTATCGATAAAACAAATCGTTGGAATTCCCAAAGCCATACATTCTCTAAGGGCCGTATATTCTTCTTGCTGATCAACGATGATTACAATATCGGGCAACTCCGTCATATATTGAATCCCACCCAGATATGTTTGCAACTGATTTAATTGTCTCTTCAACATAGCTGCATCTCTTTTCGGAATACAGTTGAGTTTCCCCCCTGTCCTTAGTTCCGTTCTCAAGTCCCTGAACTTTTGAAGTCTCGTTTCTGTAGTGGACCAATTCGTTAACATACCACCGAGCCATTTTTTATTAACATAATGACATCGAGCCCTTATAGCAACCCATGCGACTGAATCGGCAACTTTATTTTTAGTCCCAACAATTAATAATTTTTTTCCTCTACTTGCTGCATCAAAAAGCAAATCACAAGCTTCTGATAAAAAACGAGCAGTTCTAGTAAGATTTGTAATATGAATCCCTTTGCGCTTTCCAGAGATAATATAAAGTGCCATTCTAGGATTCCATTTCCTCTTAGTACTATGACCAAAATGCACTCCTGCTTCCATCATATCTTCTAGATGGATGTTCCAATATTTTTTTCTTTTCATTTCTCCTCACATTTTTTTTATATTTTTTGTTTCAAGTTTCAAAAAAAAAAAAAAAGAAGAAGTACACCACGGAAGGAAATCAAAATTGTTCCGATGGAACCTTATACCGAAGATTGGCGATTGGTTTTTCTTTCTATTCGTTATTGTTGTGACTATACCATCTTAAGAGAATCATGAAATCTTTAAATGATATGATGATCTGATCTTTTTTAGGAGAATTCTTAAAATGCAAGAATCAAATTATCCTCTGTGGTAGAAAAAAAGATCTCATTTCCACCCCGAATAGATTCTTTCTATTTTTAGTTTCTAAATAAATGTTGCGCTGTTGCTTTCTGGAACGGTTCACGATTCCTTTTTTGAATCCGGTCCCAACGGGGATCATCCTACCCAGAACAACGTTCTCTTTCAGCCCTTTCAACCAATCAACCCGACCCTGGATAGAGGCTTTTGCTAAAACTCGAGTCGTTTCTTGAAAACTGGCTTCGGATATGAAACTTTGAGTATTCAACGATGTTCTCGTTATTCCCAAAAATATCACTCGATAACAGATCACTTCTTCCAAAGCACGCCCCGTGCGTTCCGCTCGTAACAATCCAATTTGTTCTCCGGGTGAAAAAACATGAGACATTCCATCTTCTGAAACCAACACTTTTGATGTTATTTGACGTACAATCATCTCGATATGTTTAGTATGAATCTGCACTCCCTGAGATCGATAAAGAGTTTGGATCTTATTAACCAAAGAAATACGACTTTGCACAAGAGTTAGCTCAGCACCAATCAAGAATCGCCAAGGATTTCCAATAATTCTTGTTATACGTTCGTTCCAACACTCAACCCTCGATTCTAGGTTCTTCGATATGGAATCAATCGAACGAACTTCTAATACGTGTTCGATTTTTGGAAGACCCTGCGTTATATCACCAGATTTTAATTTTTCATATAGAAATGTGACTAATGTGTTTCCTTCGTAAAGTATAGAGCCATAATGGCCACGAACAGTTGATCCGGGAGTGGCTAAATAAGACTTAGCGGATCTTATTACTAAAGAATGAACTTGAACAATTAGAACTTGACCCGATTGGAGTAGTGGTCTGTTTTTAGTTATACATATATTTTCACAAAGAAACTGACCAAGACAATAAAATATGGATGTCTCTTCACAATTATTTTGATAAAGACAATACCAATTGAAATGGAATGGATTCAAAATGATGTGACTGCATGGATCGGGATTATAAAATATCCCATTTTCATCCATTACTACAAAATATTTTAGTCCTTGAAAACTCTGTTTTAAATTGTCAAGTTGCAAATAGTTAGTGACCAAGGTCTGATTATGAGTTATTAAAGAAGAATAGCGAAATGAATAAAAAAAATGCACAACGACAAGGTGGATTCCGAAAGGTCCTAACAAATCCCTAATTGGAATGATGGAATTGATTGATGATTCTTTTATCGCATTGTGATATTTTTTTATACCGACGAAGGGACCCATTCGAGAACAATCAGATGATGACAAAATGATCAAAGATTGACATTCTTTTATATTTCTATTCAATAACAACGTACGAATAGTTCCTTGATTTTGTTGGCTAAGCGATTCTTGAATCCTTGTTGGCTTAGAATCAAATGGATTGATATTGGTGCGACCTGATCCATTATCAGAGATCCATTCTGAACCTGACGGATGATTCCTTTTTCCGGTATACGAAACGAAAGGCTCTTTCGCTAAGTTAATTCTTAGTAATAGGAAATCCTGAATCAAACCATTCTTAGTCCTTACTTCAGCAAAAGAAGCATAAGCCTCTTTCGAAGAGCTTTTTTTTTCTTGGTCCCAATTCATGACTAAACACGTCCGAAGGAATGGAAGACTTGTACCATACATTCCCCCCATCATGGGTTGTTTTTTACCAAAAAGATAATAATTGACACCTTGAAGTTGCACATGATCCCTTTCCCGCAACAGATCCTGTGGGAAATGTGTTGCTAAATTTATACCGTCCGCTATTTCATATGTGACTACGGGTCGAACCAAAAAAAATTTTTTTGTTTTGGTAGGTGTAATCTGTTGGAGATAGATCCAATTTTTAAGTTTTTTTAATTCTTTGTAATTTTTTCTCATTCCACTTGGTAGTATCAAAATGCCGCTGTGGTGGCATATCTTATCTGTCTTTCCAGGAAAATGGATCTCTCCAGAAAATATGTTAAGTGCAATCCTTTTTTTTCTCTCCACTCGGACCCAGCCGCCTGACCGGCTTATTGTATTTAAAGCGATTCGTGTATCTACTCCAATGAGACTATTGTTCCGTACCATTATGGAAGAAGACCCAGGTAAGAAATGCACTTCCTCCGGGATGAAAACAAATCGATCGACTTTATTCATTTGGCATTTTGGACTAAATTTTTGGACTCCTCGAAACTCAATCTGAAAATATTCTTTTTTAACGATGGAATGCCCCTCTATCCCATATTTAGTCATTCCCGAACTTTTTATTTTGTTTCGAGGATGATCGAAATAAGAAAGAATAGTTTTTCTACAGAAAATACCATTGATAGGTATATCAATCAAGATACCTGAGCGATGGATGAGTTCTTTCTCACCTTCTAGAATCGATTGGAATGGAATGATGAATCTATTTTGTCGCTTCTTTGCCAAAAAATCAGAATTTTTGTGGAGAAGGACAGGATATATGAGATTACAACGATTCGTGCATATGACTCGATTGAGTTCTGCTGAATAATCAGTCCTGTCTTCTTCGTTTTTACCAGAAAAATCCGAACGAAATAATTTGTGTCTCACTTGATCATTAGTCACTGAGAGGTTCGAAATAGATCTTGGTTCGACAGAACAAGACGAAACCTTTTGATCTTGATCCTTGTAGAGAAAAAAGTCTACCTTCGACGGACCTCGTGAGAATATCCATAAATGACTTGTTTTTGGTAAGAGATGAACATCACCATATGTAAATTCAGGTGCATGGTACACATCGGTACTCCAATGCATTTCTCCTTCGGAGTCAGAATAAATATGTTTTCTAACCCTCTCTTTCAAATTCAAAGTCGATGTTCCCGCGCGAATCTCAGCAATCGCCTGTTCTGATTTTACATATTGATCATTTTGAACCAAAATCAAGCTTTTAGGTGGAATCTTTACGTTCTGTATCATCTCTTCTTCACTTTCAATATGTACATACAAGTCGATGTAACATAAAAAAGCAGGGTATCCATGACGTGTACGTGTGGGATGAAGCCAATCCTCATTGAATTTGATTTTTCCATTCGAAGACGCCCTTACTACATTTTCTGCGGTCGCCCCTGTGAATACTCCACCGGTATGAAAAGTTCTTAATGTTAGTTGAGTCCCCGGTTCTCCAATAGATTGACCTGCAAGAATACCTACCGCTTCCCCTACGTCCACCAGGTCGCCATGAGTCGCACTCCGGCCATAACATAATCTACAGATCCAAGACGAACCCCGACAAGTAAAGGGGGTTCGAATAGATATGGATTGTACGCGAAAGGTTATGAATCGATAGACAAGTCCAATCCCAACATTTTGATTTCGAGTGGCAATACATCGTTGACCCCTATATATATCATCTGCTAATACACGACCCATTAATGTTTGGATAAAATGGATTTCCGGCATCCCCTTTCGGGGACTCACAGAAATACCTCGTATGGTGCCACAATCTGTTCTACGTACTACCATGTGTTGAACTACTTCCACAAATCTGCGCGTGAGATATCCAGCATCTGATGTTCGTACAGCAGTATCCACAACTCCTTTTCGGGCTCCGTAGCAAGAAATGAGATATTCTGTTACAGAAAGTCCTTCGCGTAAATTGCTTTGAATGGTTAAATCAATCATTTGTCCGTGGGGATCCAACATTAATCCTCTCATACCTACTAATTGGTGTACCTGAGATGCATTTCCTCTAGCTCCCGAAAAAGACATTATATGGACGGGATTCAAAGGGTCAGTCATTTTCAAATTGGGATTCATTTCTTGTCGCAAATATTCACTTGTTGCATACCATATCTCTATAGATTGACGTAATTTTTCGAGTGCGTGTATATTCCCATAATGATGGTGGTTTTCCAAACTGAAACTTTGTTTTTCAGCATCTTGGACTAGCCATCCCTTAGAGGGTATTGTTAAAAGATCATCAATTCCTAATGAAATAGATGTAGCAGTCGCTTGCTGGAAACCCAGAGTCTTTACTTGATCCAGGATGTGTGATGTATATGCCATTCCGAAGTGCTCTATGAATCTGTTAATTAGCCGTTTCATGACAATTCCATCTATTTTTTTTTGATTGTGAAAGACCAAATGGGCCCCCCGTTGTTCTACCATAAGTACTCCCTTCTGCGGATGAGTAGGATTCAACAATGATTTGAGTTAGTGATTGGAAAACGTCCTTTTCTCGATCTTGATTCACGTATAAAGTCAGGAAATATGATCCCAGTTGTTGAACAACCGGATAGACACGAAATCTCACCGGTATCATCATTGTCGAAGTTAGCTAAATATCTATATGATTAGGTACCATATGAAGAACAGGTCCGATAAAAGCCTTGTATGGCTTCTTCTATTTCTCGATAAAGAGAAATATGACCAACCGTGGTTCGAATGTATATAGAAAGAGTTTTTTTTTTGACATTTCCTTTTTTTAGATAGTTCTCATTAATTTCATGATAGATACCCAAAGATTCATAATCAACTTCGATGGAAGCGTCTCTTGAAGCAATAATGCGTTGATCTAGTCGCCACCGAAGCCACAAAAGACTATCCAAATG